CTTCAGCCCCCCTAGACTTAGACTCTATTTTTTGGTCTTTCAACTAAACAATTGTAATTTACCCTTTCGACTATGTATGAAGTAGTAATATTTTTTTTACTGGCGGAGACACGAACAAATAAAAAAGTAAGAAGAAACAAAATGCAATTCGTTTCTTTTGTATACTTTAATAAATACACAATACCCATCGTTTTTTTTACCTGTTTTAGATACAATCTACAAAACAAAATTAGTAAGGGGGATAGCTCCGACACTTAGATGGATAAGTATGTATCATGATCTATAACTAGAACACTGAATATGTATGTGGACCCATATCAATTAATTTGTAGAATATATACTCATACAAATTACTCATGTGCCAGGAACCAGATTTGAACTGGTGACACGAGGATTTTCAGTCCTCTGCTCTACCAGCTGAGCTATCCCGACCATTGATGACGCACCATCCTCATTTTATTTTAATATAGGACTGGGGTCTATGTCAATTAAAAAAATGAAAAGATATTACAGATATTACAAGGTATTATCCAGGCCCTGGTCGAATTTCTTGTATCTTCAAAATGAAAACTTTATAAGTTTCAATACAGTACAAATAATACAATTAATGATATGAATTGTTAATTATTGAAATTTAACAATATTATTCAAAGATGCTCATTTGCATTTGAACACGTATCATATATATCACACACAGGGCTTGCTTATGATGTGATAAGAAAAAAAATTTCCGCTCAGATCTGTTTGTGAAATGTGAAAATAGTAGAGTGAGAATGACTGAGAACTATAACCAATTATGAGTCACTAACAAAATAAGAAGATAAATAATTAGGGAGGCAACCGGGTCTTTTTGGGGATAGAGGGACTTGAACCCTCACGATTTCTAAAGTCGACGGATTTTCCTCTTACTATAAATTTCATTGTTGTCGATATTGACATGTAGAATGGGACTCTATCTTTATTCTTATCCGATTTAAAAATTTTTAAAAATAAAAAGATTTAGCGGACGGAGTCGTCATTAATCATTTTGAATTATTTGGCGATAGTATTTCAGTAAGTATACATATGTATATAGGTTTATCTTTCATCCTTTCGGAAGTTTCGATTCCTTTACTACGAACACAATGCAGCCAACTCCATTTGTTAGAACAGCTTCCATTGAGTCTCTGCACCTATCCTTTATTTATTCTCGCTTTCTGAAACCCTTGTTTGTTTTCATAAAACGGGATTTGGCTCAGGATTGCCCATTTTTAATTCCAGGGTTTCTCTGAATTTGAAAGTTATCACTTGGTAGGTTTCCATACCAAGGCTCAATCCAATTAAGTCCGTAGCGTCTACCAATTTCGCCATATCCCCCCTTTGTGATTAGTATCACACACATCATGATGCCGTTTACCCCTTATTTGTTCATTTCCCCATTTATATTATGCTATAAACGTTGAATTCATTAGATATCGATTCCTGTATTGTATTGAAAAGGGTTTTCTCCGATTTGATTTCGTATCTATCTTCTTTCATCTCTATTGGATTGGAGATCATACTTAGTCCAACCAGAAATTCAATATAGATATATACCGCATAACATAATAACATATATCTATTACTATTATAATAGATATAATATATTATATATACATGTCCCTATTTCTATCATTTTATATCATTTTTAGTGTGCACTTTTGAATACTTGAACGGTCGATTCTTTGTTTTTTCGTCTTAGGTTTCGCCTTTCCGAATGAAACCCTAGGACTGTTTCATTATGATCTGGAGTGCACTCCAGATCATAATAAAAAAAAAACGACAAAGGACAATTTAGTATTATTGATTTAATACTTTCATTAATAGCCATAACTAATCGAATAGATATAATTAATCAATTAATCATTCCGTTAATTTCTAATTTAGAATTCTTTTTTAAAATGGATTTATATTTATTTATATTTTTATATTTATTTATAGTAAAATTTCAAAAAACAATATTAAATATGTATATTAAATATGTAATGTAATAGTCAAAAAATCTTAGTCTCTAATTAAACAAATTAAGATATTTATTATTGATAAACATATATTTGAGAAATAGATCTAAATTAATATATCAAAATGAAATGTTTTTGAAAATTAGATTTTCCATTTTTATTCGTTTCTATAGTTGAATTTTTCTACATTTATATCATATTTATTATGAAATAACTAAGAATAAACAGTTAAGATCTCAGTAGCAGTACTAAATTAGTATACGTGTACAATTTATATTACGTGAGCCCGCTTAGCTCAGAGGTTAGAGCATCGCATTTGTAATGCGATGGTCATCGGTTCGATTCCGATAGTCGGCTTTTCTCCATTTGTTTTAGTTTTTAGATAATTGATAATAGGAAATCTAAAGTTAAAAGCTTCTTTGCCCTTTCCTAAAGGTCACCGAGCCCCCTCTATTATTTCATAGAAACTTCCAATTTTTAATTAAAAAAAAATTGGATTGGAGGGGCTTCGTCTCTGTAGA